GTTAGATTTCCTGTGCTAGCAAGAAGAAAAAAGAAGGAATGGGATAGACAACGCCATCTCTCCCTCTCACTATACACCTTGCTCAGATCTTCCCCCGGCCGTCTCATTCCTACCTTTTGGTACTAGCTCTCTGGCTCTACCACGGGCGAATTCCAACCCTCACTGTACCCCCCACATCTTCCTTCTCCCTGGTTACACGCTGGTTGAAAGAAAGAGTCTTACTCATCTAGTTTCCCCGCGAAGTACTTATGTGAAATGGAGGCAGTTTCAGCTTACTCCCCGTCTCACCTGTGGATGCGTACTTTGCCTGCTCTGTGGTCTCGTGCGCGGCCAACGACTAAGGAGTTTAGTCTTAATAAATCGCTTGGGAGCTCTAGGAGTCGGAGTCCCCTGTGAAAGGAACGGAGTTGGGTCCTACGCCTAAATCGGATGGTGACTAGATTCATTCCGTAGCACGGGATTCTGTAACAGCAAAAACAAAGACCCTCACTACCGGATCAACAGGAGATCCCGCATTTCAATCTGAGAAAGAAAGAGAGTCTCTCCCTAAAGTCTCATCCCACGGGCACATCTTGACTATGAAAAGCAGAGAGATAGATCAGGCCTAAAAGCTGCCATTTCTATTCAATACGATACCACCTTCCTTCCCACTTGAAATGGATTCAACAAAAGCTTCTTTCCTCTCGGCATAACCGGTCTTAGCTTTTCCTGTTCACGACTCCGATCTTCTCTCTCTGGTACCTTCATCTATCTTTCAGTCTCTTTTTCTTCACGCTTATGTCTTAATGTAATAAAAAGAAAAGGATCTAATTGCTTTCTTAGCTTAGTCATCACATCACTGGCACAACCTGAGGGCTAAGTAGCGTCTACAAGGCAGGTACTCTATACATCGTCGTTTTACCACTTAGCAGAGTCCTTTCCTTCTCAGTATATATGGCGCACGATGATTCCACATATCGAGGAGTGATCTCGCCGATTGCATCAACTATGCTTCGGAATGGGAGGTCTATGGGGTGAATGGGGGGGCCGTGAAAGAAAGAATAATAGCCATCAGTCTCGACGGAAGAGAGAGGATAAAACTAACAAGAAAAGCCAGATGGAACTTAATCTGTGCTAGAGCATCTCAACCGGGAGTGGAAACTGGTACCAGAAATGGATGGGATTCCGAAAAGGAAGGGGGATGAGCCGGGCTAGTCAGTCCTCGTCTCGCTCTTTTTCTCTTTTGTGGGTAGAAGAGAAGGAAAAGGCAGAAAAGCTTCCATTCCCCAACCTCCTTTTCCTTATTTTTCTGAACTTCGACCTCTCCTTCTTCAGTTTGAGGCAAGGTTCGTGCTCCGGTAACGCATGGCTTGAATCCGTAGTCAGCGGAGGTGCTTGTAACGGAATTCCGTCCATCTCGGGAACGTGTTCGCGGTAAGGTAATAAGAATTTCATTCTCACTCAAATCCGCAGACCACCCCCCCTACCAATAAAGCCAGGAAGTTTCACAACCTGAGAACCGTGATAATCGATCCTCAAATGAGAGTAGAGGTTTTTCATTCCCTTTCCGAAAAACTAAGACTACATTCGAGTAGGCATGCCAAGAGCAGTTTCCAGTTATTGACCCTGAACAAAAACATGAACCCGTAAATAAAGGGTAACCGTTTCCTATCGAATGATTCCATTTTTGATGACGAAGGGGGCTTACCCTCAACAACTCAGTTGAGACACTGAATACCTCTCTGGCTTGAACGTCTGCCACTTGCTCTTGAATGAATCCACCTTACACTATAACACTACTGGATCTCGATCTAAGAGAAAACACTTTCTTTTTGAAGTGGAAGAAAGGATTGTGTGAGAGATTGGCTTGGGATAAAGATCCTATGCTTGTAAAATTTCTCTTATGTGAGCACTCTTCGTAAAGAGAGGCATTTGCAGATTGAGGGATAGAGCTCTTGGAAAGCAGTCGTATCCATCTAAGATAAGAAAGCATTTTGACTCCCTTCCGGCGGAAAGCCCTTTCCAGATGGAGTAGTGCATCTCTCTCTTGAAAGCCCGCTCTAACGATAGGGTCGTAGTGAATTGAGCTCTTTAGAAAGGTACGAGTGGAAGACTTTCCACGTAAGAGCTACATAAAAGGAGCGAGAAAGAGAGAGCGTAATACTTGTCTTTACGCGAGCAAGGAGAGGTTAAGCCCTTGAACCAGTTTAGTTTGATAGAACCAGGTGAAAGCGCTAACTTCACTTCCGTTTTTCGGACTGGTTAAATAAATATATCAAAAAGCTTTGTTCTTTTAGAAAGAGGGAAAGCTAGTGGTTCGCGATCTACCAGTGTACTGTATGGTTCCTTAAACTTTTAGCCCAGTTGTCAATCTTATCTTTTTGCGCTAGCAATGAGTAGGAGGGGCCCTCGCCACTAGGAAGAGTCAGTCTGTAAGACCTATAGGGAAATTAGGGTGGGGTAAGGCTAGATGCTTGTCCCAGTACCCTAAGAAGTACGCATTAAAGCAGTACTACAGTTAGGTACAAGGCAGTCTTAAAAACCCCCGACAGACTTCTTAAACTTAACAAACAGATAGACACCTATACACCTTTGTAAGACGACCAGAGACGCATAATTTTTTTTATAAGTAAGATGCCCGGATGGCTACTTCAGTAGATTGTAACACTCGTGCTTGGGAAGCACTTAGCTTCGTTTCACTTATAACAACTAAGGATAACTGCTTCTTCCTTTGGTTACTCTTCGTTCCCTACTCCTGTTTCTTACAAGAGTGACAAAAGACCTATTGCTTGTGATTGCTTTCCTCTTTCTACTCATCAAATCTCCTATTCGTCATTCCTACTTCTACTCCTACTCCTGCTGCTATAGCTTGGAAAACGAAAACTACAGCGGGAGAACACCTCTCTTTCTGACCTACTTTCTTGTTGTAAGTACCTGTTCCGGTTACTTTTATTCTTATTCCTAATACTATTTCCTATTCATACATACTTGCTTGGTCACCAGAGGGGCTAGTGCCCGGAGGAGTTTTTTCCTATTCCTGCTAACTGACCGGCTTACTTGCTGGCTTCCTTCCTATTACCAGGCCTGCTTACTTGGTGTACCAGAAGTGGTTACGGTGACTTGCCTCTTTCCTTTTGCTTGTGTTGTGCCAGTTGAAGGGCTTGCTACTCCAACTCAAGTAAGATTAGATAAATAGATTAAATTAAGTAGAGGAGAATGATAGAGGGACAGAGGTAACAGGACGGAGGGTTGGGGAGTCGAGAAGGTAAGGTGACGGTAAAGGTCTTATCTTACAGAACCTTTTCCTACTGGCAGGCTTTCGATTGCGTGCTTTTCTTCGTTTGTGTCTGACCAGAGGAGTGGAGTTACCAGCGACGAGAGGGGAAGAGACAGAGACGGTTGCTAACCGGAGGGGATAGTGACAAGTGACCTGAGTTCCAGTTTGCTTTCTATTATCAGCTAACTGGCTTGACTGGTAGGCACAATCGCTTGAGTCTAGTTCTTCAGCCAAGGAATTGCTTGCAATGACAATTTCTCTTTAGCAAGAAGACATCAGACCTCTTCAAGCTGGAGATCCACTTCAAGTTCAAGGATGGCAGCAAGCCTAAGTAAAATCCCAATCCCTATGAATATCATTAATCAATATTTCTCCGGCACTGACGCACTCTCTTATGGCGCAATCACTGACTCTAGTTCTGGAGTTATAAATAAGTACTAACGCTATTAGTGCTGATAGCTCTACTTCAGGTAATGCATTATAGGCTGTCTTCTTCCTCACAGCGCATTCCTTGTCCCCTTCTTACATTATTGATTCTATTCCTTTCCTTCAAACCTGCAATGTGAACAAAAGAGGATTGATGGACAGAATACTTTCGACATGGTCTTCTCTCTCTGAGTTACGGCAAAGGTAGTTCGGTAAGCCTCGTCATCTAGTATGACCGAAGCATTAGCCCTGTCTCTATCCTTGGGCTAAGGGCCCATAGACTGGACTTACTGCGGTGAGGTAGCTTAGGATGATTAAACCGTACCTGATGACTTTCGGACTTTCTTCTTTTCTGTTAGCACGCATCCAGTGACCGATGAATCTGTTGTCGGAATAAGCGTAAGCGCAGCAAGAGAATTCGCTGCTTTTGTGCCAACCTTCTCGCCTAGAAGCGTCAAGGAATCCGTCTTAAAGGGGGGCGAAGTGACGGATGAAATTCCTCTTTGAGTGACTACCCTAAGAAAGAAGACTTATGCTCAGTTCTCCTCGGGATAAGCTGTTCTTGTTCTTTTTTCATAAGCAAATGCGGCAATCTGGTGGTATAGTGAGCTCTCTCTCTGGATTAAGCTTCAATCATTGATAGAGAGGAATCACCTAGCCTAGCATTAGACTAGACTAGCTAGCCCTCCTTGGGCATATTTATTTTATTAGCTATGTTTCGTAGCTTTGCTCCGGGAAGGAGACTTGCTTGATCAGATGCGGGATTACCTGTTGATGCGGTAGATGAGGTCTTTGCTTTTCTTGTTAGAGAATGAGTTGTTAGCCTTACATAATGCGCTGCACATCTATCATTTCATGACGGCTCTCCCGCTGTTGGTGGTTGAATTGTAGTCAGGGAGGTAGGATGAAGATTAGGATATTGATTGAGTGAAGTAGGGTTCGGTGAAAGATTAAATAGAAGTAGGACATCCAATCGCGAAGTCAAGTATGCCAGAACTCGTAGCCTTGTTGAAAGAGTCTCCTCTTTCTTGTCTTTCTTCTCCCCTAAGAGGAAGAAGTCTCGTCTCGAAAAGACCAATTGAAGCTTTTCTCTTCCCCGGGATTGGCTCTGTGAAAGAATAGGACTTATTATACCATGCACGGACTCCTTGTCAGGAAGAGTACGAGATAAGAAGGCTTTCCTTATTTCTCTCTTTCGCCTTCTCGATGCATTGCTTGGGTCTTCATTGGGTACTAGCTGGTCGGTGTGAATGAGAAAGTGTTAAGTGAGTGTTTCTGGAACGCCACATCGTAGAATAGCAACTTCTTTCTTATTACAGCACAAACCACAAAAAACTAATTTCGTATAGAGAGGAAGAGGTTTCGCAGCTAAGAGAAACATAAGGCCAAGGAAATTGATGTGGCGCCTTTCGTTCTTTGTTTTTTTGTTGAGATTAGGTTGGTGTATATTAATACAGTAGCAAGCAGTTTCTTTACTCTTTCATTTGGTGGTATCGTATATAAGAAGGAGAACGGCTGCTTTTAGGAGTGATCAATCTCACAAACTATTAATATCTTAATTAAAGAGAAACTTTATACGCCGCTTACTATTTTCGCTATCCAAGCGCCTCTATCATAGAAAAGAAGTAAGAGATGAGAATAGTAAGAGAAGGTTTTCGCGTATCGGTAGTTTTCCAATCGCTATGAAGTTCAAATTATGCTACTTCAGCTATATGCTAAACACATGCAAGTCGAAGATCTCGTCTAGGTGAGCTTTCTCACTCTAGAATTCGCACTACGAATGAAGGACCAAGGAGGTTCAGGGGAAGAAGCGGGGTAGAGTAATTGGTCAACTCATCAGGCTCATGACCTGAAGATTGCAGGTTCAAATCCTGCCCCCGCCTAATCAGTGGAACATTTTTCACCGGTCTCAAAGGCTGAGTTTCAATATCTCACTACAGTACAGGGAGTTGGCTCAATAGTCAGCTAATAAGAGGGTCATGGGCGAGATCAAGTACTACCACTAGCTTGAGCTTCGTACTCTTGCTCAACTCAACCAGACGACACAGTCTCAACCACCCTTGTTTTGGACCTTAGTTAGATCAAAAGAAGTGCTCCCGGGCTTTTCTAGATAGATGGCAAGGAGATAAATTCCCAAAGGTTGCTTAATTTGGATATGGATATGAAAGGCAGGGCACTCTCACTCTATTGCTAATGCAATAAATGAATCACAAACCTCCACCAAGGAACGAGACCTATATGTGTGGACAGGCGGCGGGAGCAAGTAAGTCCTGTACCAATGCCTTCGGTCAGTCACTCCGGTGAATCTGTCCCATCGGTGGGGACAAGGCAAGGCTTTCGATTGATTGTATCTTTGAAGTTGCTTACGAGCCTGTTCATTCTGTATTGTAGTGCTTTTTCAAAGAAGGAATGAGAGATTCACGTAAGAAAGCGAGCAGTGTTCACGTGTTTTGTTTCAATTCAAGCTGATAGAATTTTCTAGTATGAAACCTTTCACTGAATAGGGAAAATACCCCCATTGATCCCTCTTTAGGGAAAAATAAGTGGATTACAGGGTATTTTCTGTGAAAGAAGATTGCAATTTCTGGTCACTTTCAGTCTAACCCGGATTGACTTAGTTAGTCGGGACTTGCTTCTTAGCGTGTAGTGGATCAACCAGGCTAGCTTTCCTGTAGTAGAGCGCGGGGAGAGTGACCATCAGGGCCTTGAATAGGGTGTGCCTTTTTTTTCTGTACATTTTTTATGAGGAGTACTCTTGAATGTACTATACAGTAGGTTCTCAGTGCCCTAAGATCCCAATCCCAGATCGAGTTCCAATCGCAGAATTGTTCTCAAGCGAATGGCTTTTACTCAACCTCAATTCATTCAGTTAGGACCTCCCTTTATGTAATTTCTTTCCTTGCCAGCGTGAGGAGTCAGATCAGATTCTAGCACTTGCATGGAATCTGGGATAGTGGCTATTGGCAGCCTCTCTTGGCATGAGCACTAGCATCTTGATAACATCGGCTTTTTCCTCCGACTAGAAGGGGATCTTGTTCACGGCGGATTCAAGATCCTCAAATGTGGCTTTGGCTTCAGCTATCTCATTCGTTCTTTTTTATCTTTTGATTGGTAAGTAGCCTTTTTCGGGTTAGTTGAAAGACCAAGAATGGCCTCTTTGAAAGAAGACGACAGACATGCTGGGAAGGAAAAGGAAGGAGATGTGGCCTAAGTAGGTACAACAAAAGGTACTAGTATGGGCGCAATATGCGATTGGAAGCTCTTCTTTGGCAGGTTTCATGATTTGCTAATCCGATCTTGTAAGTTGGCTTATCTTAGGCCACCGACTGAGACGATGGCTTGAAACCCGGGTAGAAATAAGACCAATCGAAAACCTTGGAAGCAACAAATCGCGGGGCGTAAGCTGTTGAATAAGCTGTGGGTCTTGAGGCAGATGTGGCATCTTCTGAACCACCGTAGTTAGGGGGAAAAAGCTCATCTTTTTTCAATGCAACCAGAGGGCTCTTAGTACGCTAACGCTACTACCTGCCCAGTAAGAGGATGCTTTTTGGTTTATGTCGTCCAAAGAAAGGGCTTCCCTATCAGCACAAAGAAGAAATTCAATAAGAGAGGATTGGATTTCATCAAGAAAAGACAAAAACCGCATTGAGTGGGGCCTGCCCTAAAATTGCCCTTACAGAGCTTCTCTATCAAGAGCTGCTAGTTGGTTGGTGGTTGAGGAGTAATAGGTTCCGCATAAGCTACATTTCGTGGGGGAGGCACCTATCCAGTACTTCCGAACTCGTCTTTCATCTACAGACATTGGGTCGCTAAAGCCAATAGTTCGGTGTCCGGGCAACAGCCACTCATCTTTGGTTGCTGCTTCGGCTGAAGCCTATGCTTTCAGTTCAGTTCCATTCCTTGGTTCTCCGGTTGATTGCCCAGCCCGCGTCACACCTTAAAAAGCTTTGGAACGGCAGTTTCACTTACTTCTCACGGACATTGGACCTTCTTCAAACTGGCCTTTGAACTTTAGCAAAGAGTCTATTGTCTCGAACGGGGAGCAATTTGCTAATCGAGGGCTTCACTTCCCTGCTCTGGTTCAAGACTAGCTAGGTATCCTCCTCAGTATCGTTACCACGCTAGCTTGAATAGTCTCAGAGCTTGGCTACGATTGCCTCGAAGGAATGCAGAGCTGTCTTATAGTAGCGAGCACTCCCCTTATGAACCAACCTTAAACCAGAGGACAGAAAGAAAGCAAAAGGAGTGGTGCAGCAGGGGAGGTGCAAGAAGGAGCAAGCAAAAAAGGCAAGCAAGACAGCGAAGGAGTTAGTGCATTGATGCCCAGAAGAAGCTGTGACTGGTATAGAATCAGCTCCTAGTCTTAGTTAGCTCTCCTAGCTGCACATTCATCGTATATAAATAGTAGTTTAAAGTATAGTATATTCCACGGTATCCCATAAGTTAGAAGAAACTTCTTTCATGATATGATGCTTAGAATTCGATTTCTTAAAAAATGGAGTAGGTGTTCAGTGAAGGGGCGTAGGTTCAAATCCTACTTGGGGAGTAGAGTTTTAAATTTTCTTTTTTCCGGTATGCCGCTCCGCGAGAAAGGAGCGAAAGAACCAAGTAAGCTGTAGTCAATGTCCGAATTTTCACCTATTTGTATTTATTTAGTGATCAGTACGCTAGTTTCTTTGATCCTACTCAATATTTTTCTATTTTCTTCGACCCATGCTCTTTTCATAAAAAGAGCAAAGGAATTGCTCTTTGTAGTTTTTATAATAGTTTTGATTTATCTTATGTGTATCCAAATGGATTATATGCCTCCTTTTAAAACCTTACTTGAAAAGGTTGGGTTCTCCCTGGGCAGTCGAGCTCTATCCTTTGCTCTAAGAGGGGTGGGCGGGGGTATTGCCTTTGCTATTCTTTTCTTTTTTAAGGCATTACTTACTGCCGAGGATGCACCCTTTGTTGGAAATCAGATGGCTCCTTCGGGGGACGGTGACAGAGAAGTCACATCCTCAAGCTCGGGGAATTGGCGGCAATATCTAGACCTGTCATCCGACAAGGAAGGAGATTCCGCCCCCGATCCCTCCACTGCCCGGGCCCCCAACCAGGGGCAGCAGCAAGGGGAGGAAGCTGGTCCATCTAATCCTGTATGGCCCTTGCCGTATCACGATGATGATCTAATTGGGGGAGACTCTGTTCGCGACATTCGAAGCGGTTCTCCAGGGATTTTTTTTCCTTCTGCTGATCCGGAGATTCCACCGGAACCCGGCATGCCCCAAGGCGCACCCGGGCATGAAATCCAGCACCCGATCCCGCGGCTAGACCAGCCCTTAATAAGCGATCCAGAGCGTTTCATAGAGCTGCAAAGGCGCTTTAATTTTAATTATCTGGGGCGTAACCGGATAAAGGACTTGGCGGAATTCGCCGGCCGATTAGAAAGGGCCGTTCCCATAGAGAGACATATAGAAGCCGCTTTGGTCTTCGATGGCAATGATCCCGATCGAATCCGGGGTCGGATAAACGAGATAAGGGAGATCCTCTTTACGCATCCTACTAGGGTGCTCCTTCTATCGGAGCAAACCCTTGACCGATATTTGAATGAGATCGAAACGAATGGAACGCGGCAGAGCGCTCCCTATATGCGGTTAGTACGCGCCATTCGTAATTTTAATCTTATTCTTTAGTCTCAACTAACTTAGGAGTTGGATGGAATGCCCTTAGCAGTTTTGGCTCTTATATATCCGTAGTTGGGATTTGTCGTTTCTTCGTGGTCGTAACAATCACTTCAAGCAGTGGAAAGAACAAAAGATGTGCTCCAAGTCCTTGGGCTGTTGAACAGAATCCAACCACACCGGAATGGATGGTACAAAGTCCTCCAGCTTTTCATACTTTTGGAGAACTTCCAGCTATCAAAGAGACGAAAAGCTATGTGAAGTAAAAGAAGAAAAGGTCGCCGATTGCTACTAAGAACCTAACAGAACTTTTCAAAGACCACTTTGTAGAGGGCGGTTGCCACTTTCAAGACTAGAACGAAGGTCGAATCGTACTCTATTCCTTCGGCCATACAATCATGGCATTGTGGATCTCATAAGACCTATGGTGCCATAATAAGCATTTCCAGATCGGGATTTCGAGATTCGAATTGAGTGAGGGCAGCGGTTCCTCCATAATAGCTATGAAAAAGGGAAGTGGAATTTCACCACGAAAGGTAAGGAAGAACTGTGGTTCAACTCCACAGCGTGGTTAGAGCAGCACCACAAGCCAATCAACCAACAAATAGATACGCTTCACAGCAGAAGGAATCCAGCTTTTGTTATCAGGAGTGCAAGTTCCCAACAAAAGATTGAAAGAAGTAACAATGTCTATTACGTGGAAGGCCGTGGTGAGCGTCAGGGGTCCTAATGTTCGGTCGGTAACAAGCCTGCCTTTAGCTGCCCTTCTCGAGTTGTCATAGGCAGTAACAAATACGGGAGAAGGCAACAAAGTGTCCTGGGGAATGCTGAGAGCACGAAGAGTGGATAAGGAAAAAAAACCTGTATCGACCAAGACTTTGGAGACGGCGTGGTTACCGATATAAGCAGTGATGTGGAGGGCCCTAATGTGCGGGGATGGCATTCTTCCCGGAAGGTCATCGTCAGAAAAGGAAATGGACATGGGAGCCGTAAGAGGCTAGTCCGTGCTCTCCTGTTCAAAAGCCTCACCGTTCGCTGAGCTCTTCGCCCCTGGCGGCTCGGCTGGGTTGGTTACGTGTGCCGTCTACTCTGCTTTAGTTGCGCTGACTGGGCAGCTTCTCACCGTGCCTGGTCAAAGCGCGGTTAGACTGCGGCGATGTGCAATATCTACAGACAGCATTAAGGGCCTCCCTCCGCTGGGCAAGCTGACTACTACTGAATGTGAATGGCCGACTTGGTATTCGTATTCTCAATCGGCGAAGCCTCGATACCCACAGACAGTTGAGAGACCTACAGTTGAAGGTAGGCCCGAAGGGGCGATTCCTAGAGGCTATTCCTAGGGGTTATATTCCCGCTTCAGTCAATCGGAAAGACAAAACAAGGGAAATTTTCTCAGGGGAGCACCCTTTTCCGGGTAATGCAGAAACCTTTTCGGCGCCTCATCAACAAGAAAAAGCACAGGAAGCGGAGCCGCTGGGAGTGGGAGACGTTTCGAGGAGTGCGCTCACACTCGCTCACTCTACAAGTTCGGTTGTTTCCGTCATAAGGGGGGATCTTCCAGCTTAAGGCGCAGAGAGGAAAGCGGCAGGGTAGTAGTTTAAGTTTAAGGCCGAGGAAGATTCGTGGAAAGGGCTATTCCTAGTTCAGTACCGGGTGGATTTCGAGTTGAATGAAAGCCCTTCCCTCTCGGAAGCAGGGGTTCCTATTCTGTTTGTCCTGTCCTGGAATCCAATTTATGCCCTTTACGGTTCAGTGCTTTCTCAATGCTTCCCCTCCCACCACCCTTGGGAATACTACTTTAGAGAAGCAACGTGGGGGGTCAGACTAACCAAAAAGTCCGTACTTTTTTTGTAGGCCAACCTAAGACTTGCACCGTGGTAACTCCGAGAACCACACTTCTCACTTACTCAATCACACCTCCTTTCATCACCCGGAATCCTATCGCTTCTTACCAAGCGGATCTGCCTTAGAAAGAGGTGACCTGCACCAAACCAAGGCCAATGAGGAACCTCAAAGGCATAGCCTCTCACTAAACAGACCTTTCTGAACAGCTTTCACTCTCATAGCAAAGCAAGAAGCAATGCTTATCATACGTCATTCTAAAGATAAGGAAGGGGCTAAAGGTGGGGCAGGTTAAGTTAGGGCATCAGTAGCTTCAACTAAAGAATCAGTCGAAACGGACACTGAAGCTAAATCCGCCCAGATCGTAAGACTTCGACCTTGGTATAGGCAGATCAGGGGCCCACCTAAGGCGTAAAGAACAAAACTCTCCGGTATAATGATCAACGAAAGCCAAAAAGCACAATGGATTCTTTCTATAGGCGGCTTGCTTGGAAGTGGACTTGATTGTCTTCCCCGATTTTTCATATGAGACGAGCCTAATCACTAGTCTAGGGGGAGATTTGTAACCGAACGAAAGCCTTAAGTCGAGAGTCCCATCCCCTTTACTTGCTTGATAGGGCTCCTTAGTGGTCGGCTAAAGGCAGGCAAAAGAGGAAGGGCCATTCCAATCTGTCGTAGGCCTGAATCATGTCAAGCTGAAGGCAACCGCTTTCTTGGATGAGCATATATTATTAGAGATCATTTTGGTTTGCCTATTGTTCCTAGGATTTTTGAGAGAAGCTTGTAGCCTAAGCTTACAGAGAGGCCTGAAATCTTTCAACTTGCGAGTAAGAATGCTCCAAGGGACTTTGGAAGAAGAGCAATGAGCGTAGTCTTGAACTCTTTCAGTAAGCATCCCTTCCGAAATCCATCCTTGATTGCCATCGAAATTTCCTCTAAAATGACCAGGTTCAAGGGTTTTAAAGAAGATGTTCGGGCAACCGTCAGGTCCCACTCAAACTAGCTGCCTTGTCACCTTATAAATAAGCATTTCTTCGATTTTTCCATTTTCCACTAGCCCCATTATTGGGATGCTCAAGCTCAATATCATACATATTGCTTGTGTTCTACCAACGAGGTTAGGCTTCTTGCCTAAAGAAAGCACTGAGAAAGAGAGAAGTGTTCCGTATAGGTTCGTATATAGACTGTGGTGCTATATGATCTTTAGCTATAGGTCTCGTAGAGTGTGCTTGCTATAGAAAGTAAATATACGAGTCAGGAGTAGGTGGTAACGGTCGATGTATGTTCATATAAGAGTATTTGCTTACTTCAGCCTCAGATCAAGGTGACAGGATTCGAACCTATGGCCCTCTGTACCCAAAACAGATGCGCTGACCAGACTGCGCTACACCTCGTCTCCCCACCCCGGAGCATATAGATCCACCCGATCGATGAAGACTCAAACCGAACTCGCCCATCCTTTTGGGCACAGGGATGCGAGAACCAATCCGAGTAATCCACCGCTTTTAGAAGCCTCCAGCAAGATAGGGCGAGGCGCTGCAAGCCGTATAGTGCAGGAGCGCTCACATTTTTTGGCTTACTCTTTCACTTTAATTTCCAAATCCGGCTCGCTCCCGGCTACGTGTCCTTTGGACCCTTCGCCCGCTTAGAAGTGGATTCGAACCACTGACACAAGGATTTTCAGTCCTTTGCTCTAACCAGCTGAGCTACCTGAACCACTTTCCTAAAGTCTGTTTTCTTCATCGAATAGCGCCCTACCTTACCACTTTACTAGTAAGGGAAAAGCCCTTGACTAATAAGAATATATAGGCTTTTTTCGCTTGTTCGTCAAGCTTTCGAGCTGCTCTTTCAACTGCCGCCTAATCCCCCAACATGCTCAAGAACCGAGAGCCGTCCAGGGACTGGACGGCCGGAGGGAGCTTGCTTATAGAAAGAAGATAGGCCGGTCAAAGAAAAACAAGGCGCAACGGGCTCTCCGCTCCTAGTCACTAAGTAGTGCTATTCGGGGGACTGGACTCCACCAAGAGGTTCTTTCTCTCACGTAATTTCGCCCGCCCCTTTCATTTCCGTGCCGGAGGAAATGGGATTCGAACCCATGATACAATCTTCTTGTATGTCGATTTAGCAAACCAATGCCTTAAGCCACTCAGCCATACCTCCAAGTTGTTGATCGGAATGGAATTTGATGTGCCGGGTTTGGTTGGTTGCCCGAAGGGCTATCTGATCCGATCAACTGCCTAAGCCGTAGCGCGCTAGCGCGCGTACTCTTCTTCTATGAGCGAGACTCTATCCAAATCTGCCACTCGTTGGGCGACGCCTTCTTTTCTATGAACAGCCCACCACTGAATGATGAACTTTCCAGTTTTCGCCTCCGACCCGAGAAAACACACGGTCAAGCCAAGCCCTTACCCGCCTGAATGGAATTCATATCTCCTTCGTCTGGTCGAGAAGGGAGAAAGCCCGGGGAACTGGCCTGTGCCTCTTCTATTACATTACAGAGAAGTCCATTCTCGTCATGATCGATCCACGCCCTACCGTAGTGCCCGGAGAACCAGGCTTGCTTAGCTTACAAAGCTAGCTTACTAAGGCGAAGGAATTTGTCGTTGATTGCACGAGCTAGCCAGCAAACCCCCCCTTACTCATCTCTCTCTCTATAAAAAAAGCCCTTTCTCCCTTTCATAATAATAAGGTAAGCATCCAGCTCTCGATCCAGAGCTACTGCTTCAACAATCAACTGAGCTCAGGAAGTCAGGTTAAGACGTCGACTTATACAGGAGAGATGAAAAAGAATTCCTGTCTTTAGAAGTCAATCCCACTAAACTACACTTGTACGCTTGACATGAAAAGTAGAGGCAAGCGGAGTCAAAGGCCGAGCCTCCACCAGCAAAGGGGGACAGCCATGCCAATCCAAGCAGAGCAAAAGTGCGCCCACTCTACCTTTCTTTATCTTAGACTTCGTTCTTCAAGGAGACCCATGTGCATTTCCTCTGTTCTGTGCTCTTGAACTCTTGATTCCCTTGTGCCTTTAGTTTAAGTATAGGTCGTCGATTCAATCTATCTTGATGGGATTTTTGCTTCTGTTGAGTAGTATAGAAGGGATTTATATAGTAGGTAGCGACAAGACTGGTAGTATCGACAAGAGGCTACATCAATAGCTGAAACTTCTTTTCGGGTAGGGTAGGCTTGGAGTCAGAAGTCCTATTTTTCCCAACCAAATAAGCACTTTTGCAAAGTTCACCTTCCCGCGGGCAAAACAAGACTTACAGATAACAATCAGACCTTACCAGGGACAGGGACCAGACTATAGAGCCTAATTAAAAAGAATTCGGGCTTGCTTTCTCAATTCACATCTATGAGCGATGATTCTTCTATCTCTTGCTCGCTTCGATCGGGACAGCTTAGGGAAGAATGATGGGTCGCTAACAAGGCCTCTAAATGACCGCTCAGAAGGCCTAGTTTTTTCCCAATCTGTCACTTGCTCGTCCCTCTCTCATGAAAATTCTCTCTCCTCTCCCGGCGGCTTTGACTCATGTCTATAGCCAGTTGCTAAGACGATTCCCATTCAAGCATTCTCATTCAACGATCTATCAATGCTGCCCTTATTCTTTTTGTTCCAAATTCCTTTCTTTCTACTAGTTCTTACATAAGCAATTTGCAGGAAGTAAACGAAGTCTTTCCTTCCGAAAATACCAACTATAAATAGCTTTAGCATCTTTTGAGTTGAAAAGGTATTTATAGAGCTAAGGGGAAGGTTTGGAACCCTAGTAGCAGAATGGAATCAGTTTACCGGGCTGACTTCCATGCCAACACGAGTAGTTTAACTCATCACTACCTCGTAAGGGCGTTGAGAATTGTTTTTGCTTTTCTTGCTAGAAACTTTTTAAAAAGTATTCAAATAGCCTTTGCATAGTTTACGAATTCTGCTTAGTAGGGACCTAAACACAGGAATGGTTTTTCTCAGAGTCAGACCACGCCTTATGACGAAAGGGGGAGAAAGGACGGATCACCTGTCGATCTGTGATCAAAGAAAACTATACCTGAAGAATGGGATACAGATTGACAAGCACAAAAGCCATATCTCATATCTATTAATTAATCTACGCTCATTGATGAGACGGCGACATAGAGAGAATAAAGTATACCTGTCACCCCCCTTGTCACTTAAAAGTAAAGAAGAGATACACACTTTGGAATCCAAATTTTGTGGGATTGAGGATGGAATCGAATAGCGAATGCACTTGCGGTTAAGACAGGTCCTGCATCTACTACCTAATGCAATTGACCGACCCACCATCTCTTTCCTTCAATAATGCCTTCGCTTCACTTCAAGACGCTATTTACCAATAAGAATAGGAAAAACTACCTTTTTGAATGGAAGAAGCCGAAGGGGTTTTCGAGCGCTGCGGTAATGAGCCGTAAGAAAGATGAGCAGAGCATTCCTTCCGCCTAGGGGAGCGTGGTGAGATAGATAGACGTCCAATCCTGCAGCAGCTAGTTGCTCGGCCTTAGTCTTGGGCTGATCTCACACTTCAATCAACCCCTTCGTACTTCGATCCAATCAATCGATCGATCAAGAGGCTAATCTCTTTTTTTTGTTTGGGCCGGTAGCTAAAAGAAAGTCCTCGCTTTCTCTTTTTCAAGGGGCATAGCATTAGCTTCAATTGAACAAGCTCAACCTTAAAAAGAAAGGTGGCGAAGAACCGTTGAACGCTTCAACTCGGCCACTGAAGAAGGCGAAGGCTGGGCGAGAGACTAGGCCAACTTACTGCTTACTGCCATGCCATGGTTGAAGCTTTAGGCTCCATAGACGGAATTATGTATTAGGTATTAGGGAGGAGAGAAAGAACGCATGCATGGAGAGTCTGTCGGAGGTTCGAGATGAAAGGACATCTAAGGCTAAGGAAGTCCATTACTGAGAGAAAAGGGGATCTCGTCTTGCTTGCTGGGAGAGAGGAAGCTTCCGGACCACCTTTTCCAGCCAGATAGCGAGCGATCACTCAGCAATGAACACTAACTGAAAGCGGCCGGGAATGAGTACCTATCCCTTACGGGAATCGAACCCGTGTCTTCGACATGAAAAGACGATGTCCTAACCACTGGACGAAAGGGACCAAAAAGCCATTCTTCATATACCTCAGCTCCGAGAATAGAAGTGGTTCGTTTTCTTTCTATACGCAATTAAAGATTTCGTTTGTGTTCATGTTGGCGATTTCTGATGTGAATTCGGCGGGTCGTCCCCCCTTCCTACGGGTTCCCCCACCGACCCAGTGACACACCAACCATGCCCCTTCTCTTTCTCCGATCATAAAGCCCCCTGATCCCTTTATTTTTCTTTCATCCCCCCTGAATAAGTAAGACCCCGCTCTTTCTAATAAAATAAAAATAAAAATAAAAGAGGGGCGAAGCGTCCGTTTGAAGTGGCGAAGGCCTATGCTACAGTAAGAAAGAAAGTACGTTGAGGTTACGAAGTCACTTAGTCGAACTATAAAGAAAGAGAGGCTAAGGTTACGAAGTAAGGTCAGCTGGTTAAGGAAAGCTCAGCTTATGAAATCGCTTAGCCGTTAAGTTAAAGTTAATTAATTAAGTAGTAGTGAGGCGTCGGTACGGAGTTGCGTCAGCTGTGGATATAGACTAGGCTAAGTGACGGACTTCATCTCTTCTATTCTCTTCACTTACACCTTACACTTCAGCTGAGTCTAACGAGGCTCAGGTGCGGAGCCTTACACTGTGGACCGAGACTACGCAAAGGTAGAACACCATAGAAACTTCGCTGACTTTATCATAAACCTTGATTTCGCTACGCTCAATAAGAACCCGGAATAGCGGAAATCGGTTCGTGTTCCGCTTCCAAAGTCAGTCGTCTTTGCCCAAGTGTGAACTGCAGACGACTCTCCAGTGGTTCCATTCCTTCTTACTGTACTTCTGGGTCAACCCAACCCGAATGGGAAGAAGAGGGTCAGCCAAACTGCGGTCCACTTTGTACGTTTGCTGAGCAGACCAATCAGTCATTTTAAAAAAGGGAAGGGAACTTCTCACCGAAGGAGGCGGGAAGCTACCGCTTCTAGAATGGAAGCTTATCCTTGACTTTTTTTTATTTCGTATCGCTATTTTTAAATAATCAAAAAAGGTTTATGGATGAAGTAATCGGAATGACAAATGGTTACGGTTGCGGAAAGCGGAGAAAGTCGGGAACCGTCGGTTACCTTTTGAATCAAAGTAGCGACGAGCCGAGTATTACGACTAAAGGGGGAGAAGCTTTGCTTCGTAGACAGCTTCGCTTCCTCGTCGCTTCTTTCTGGCGACTAGCTTCTCAAGTGGGTGGCTTGGTAAGCAAGCTACCTTCAGCATCGGTAAAATCCCTATCAATAATAGGCCAGAATGGTGGGGAAGGTAGCTTGCTCTTCAATGGAAAGGGGGGAATCGCCCTTTCACAGCCGCTCCTATACAACTACCTTTCGCCCAACATGATCACGAACGAAGACAGAGAATTGCGTAGATAGGAGGACGAAACGAACCAACCCACGTGTCCTGATCGGAACGATTGAAGAAAGAAAGAGAATGGTGGCTCCTTTCGCCCAGGGGACATCGTTGGAGAACAATGTCGGGGACAGGGTGAGAACCTTCCGTTGGTTACGCCCTTTAAGTGTTGGTTTTTCCATATTTAGATATGGAGATAGATCCATATAGAGATCTATATCTTTCTATCGATAGATAGATCTATTGAGAAATGGATATTGATCTGGTTTCAAGATCTATGAACAAGAGAGATCCCTAAATATCCATTTGAAAAAAGAGATGAATAGATAGGGCGAAGCCAGCTGAAGGAAGGGCGCGTTAGCGAACTTATTGAAAACTAAAGCAAGAAGGGCCTTCTATTTCTATTTAGATTATAATCTTAGTAAAGGCACGTTAGTGCATCCGTTTTCTTGCTCGTTAGCGCCCCCTACCCTTTTCTATTAGTTTAGTCATAAAGGAACTAAAGGAAAGCCTTTTGACAACCTTACTAATAGAAAGGGGATGCGCTCAAGCATGCGAAGAAAGCTCTTCGAGCTTCTCTTATATTATATTATAGAAAGGTTTGTAGAAAAGGGCTTCTTTTCTTTAAGTTCCGCTTGCTGCTTTTCATTTTGATAGGAGTAGGTGCTTGCTGCTCGCTCGCTGTCTACTAAATGAGCCTTCACTGCCCGCCCGGCCCCTATCTTTAATCTTAAGTAAAGTGAAGTCAAATCAATGAAGTGAACAGCCCAACCTCTTTGTTTGAAGCTTTGCCAGGAAGCTTCTACTTCTTGAAGCTTTGTTTCCCCTAAGAATTCCGAAACACAACAATAGACTTGCAACTAGAGTATAGGAAAAAGCTTCTCTTTGATAGCAGTCATAGGGGAGTTCAGAAAGGATCTGATCGTAGATGGAGACTGAAACCTGTGTGGGGGTAGGGGCGGATGTAGCCAAGTGGATCAAGGCAGTGGATTGTGAATCCACCACGCGCGGGTTCAATCCCCGTCGTTCGCCCATCAATAAATGGACCATTTGTTTCGGAAACACAAGACAAACCTAGAAATAATTTTTTCTGCAAGTCATCTCGAGGCTTTCAAACGCATCCAAGCAATTGGTATCCGATTGAAACATAGAAAGCATAGATTCGCGTCACCTAATTGCTGAAAGCAAAAATGGAATGGCCGATCATTCATTGTATGACGTTTTTAAGACCTCACTAATCAGCCTTACACTTTTGCGTTCATAATTTTTGAAATGAACCCCCGGATGAAGAGAAAATCTCCCCTCCCTTTTACTAAACCATGGGGAGCCCCGAGTAGTTTACCGAACAAATTGAGTTGTCGTGACGATACCTTTCTTAGTGGAAGATCGGAAAAGACTTCTCTTCATCACGAGACTGATCGGATCCGCCGTAGACACCCGAGAGACCTCCACAAGGTAGTAGGCTAAAAGAGTAAGAGGACAAGAAGCAAAGAGTTATGCTTTCATTTCTTTGTTGAGATTGAAATCAAGTTCTTTAAAAAGGGGGTAGGTATAATGCACGCAGGCCAAGTCAAGAAAAGGACTTCCTTACTTTTCTTTCATAGTAGTCTTAATGACTAGTAGTTTGAAGCCTTAAGAAAGCGGTTTTTTTTCGGCACTCGGTTCCTTCGTCTTAAGTCAAGTTCAGTTTACTTTTTCGATTCGGAACTCTTAGTCGAGCTGATGGCGAGATCGATTTTTTGTTCGAGGTTCAAGAGGAAGGAGAGGAACCACCGCCCAATGGTGCTTTTACGAAAGTACGGTCACCGGTGGCTAATACCTTATCGACACTATCGAACCTGAAATCCACTCTCAATCGCTCTTTTTAGGTAGAAAGAGAGTGCCAAGAAACAACACATACCTATCACTTTTGGAACCCTTACTCAACATAGGGTCCAAAAACCCTACATACCCTTTTTTTTTAGAGCGTATAAAGGGAAAAGAGCTCTTGCATCGTTAGCCGCTTCTCAGCATTTCCTGCCTGAGTTGTTGACCATCCCCTGACCTGACCTCACACGGGAGGCCCCGCACCGAGTGATTCTCCCCCAAAAAAGTCTACATGTGATATTCCGAAAACATAAACATGTGATTTAGTAAATTATAACCCATTTTTTTTGGGGTGCAACCAGGGAACAACTATCAACTAGTTTGAAAAGTTCTTCCATTTAGTAATGGAAGTCATCCGTTGTTACTTTCTAAGGGTATGGTAGAGGCGCTTGAGAAGGTGGACAATCCTTCAGTGAAGACCTAACGAGAGGCTGAATTCAAACACACCCAAGATCCACAAGAATCGTACG